AGTCTGGGCATGGATGTTCTTATTTGGGCATCTTGTTTGGGCTACAGGATTTATGTTCTTAATTTCCTGGCGTGGTTATTGGCAGGAATTGATTGAAACTTTAGCATGGGCTCATGAACGCACACCTTTGGCAAATTTGATTCGATGGAAAGATAAACCAGTAGCTCTTTCAATTGTGCAAGCAAGATTGGTTGGATTAGCTCACTTTTCTGTAGGTTATATATTAACTTATGCGGCTTTCTTGATTGCCTCCACATCGGGCAAATTCGGTTAATTATTTATGTATTCTATCCGCAATAATATATTTTTTTTATAAAAAAAATAGGTATGCACTCTTATATTTATTTCTACATCTAGGATCCGATTTGTATCATTATCATTGGTAATAAGAGGAACTGAAGCATTATGGCAAAGAAAAGTTTGATTTATAGGGAGAAGAAGAGGCAAAAATTGGAAAAAAAATATCATTTGATTCGTCGATCCTCAAAAAAGGAAATAAGTAAGATTCCGTCGCTAAGCGAGAAATGGAAAATTCATGGAAAATTACAATCCCCACCGCGTAATAGTGCACCTACACGTCTTCATCGACGTTGCTTTTCGACCGGAAGACCGAGAGCTAACTATCGAGACTTTGGACTATCTGGCCACATCCTTCGGGAAATGGTTCATGCATGTTTGTTGCCAGGGGCAACAAGATCAAGCTGGTAAGGATTTAAGTATCCCTTAATTTTTCTATTTTTTTCTATGATCGATAAGGCCCCTTTACCATTCTGTCTAAATAGGCTATTCTATTTGTACAGATATGGAATAGGGGGCGCATTCAATTCTTCTTTGTTTATTAGAGTTTAGTCCAAGTTTTTTTGTTTCATCGCGGGGTAGAGCAGTTTGGTAGCTCGCAAGGCTCATAACCTTGAGGTCACGGGTTCAAATCCTGTCTCCGCAACATTTTTTTTTCAAGAAATGTAAGTTTGATTCTATTAACTAGTCATTAATTAATACTTGTCTTTTGGGACGCGAGGAAAAAATTACGGTATTTCCCGGTCAACTATACCGAATCTTTTATCTTTTTGAATCCATTTATATTTGGGCGGATAGCGGGAATCGAACCCGCGTCTTCTCCTTGGCAAAGAGAAATTTTACCATTCGACTATATCCGCATTTTTTTGCCTTCTTGATAAGAAATTTATGGATAATATTTGTTCAAAGCTAGACGAGATACACTCTTTGGTTTGGGATCATTTCATAAAATTCTACCACCAAATCAATTCAATTCACAATTCTATTAATATATATATAAATATATATTAATATTATATATTAATAATATATTTATTCTATATATTGAATATTGAATTCCATATTCAAGAATATATAATTCTTCTATTTCCATAAAATATTATATTCTATATTGATAGCAATTTTTGATTCGTTTTTTTTTTTTTTAGTTATTTAGTACTATTTCATATTTAGTAAATTGATATTTATTAATATTTTATTCATATTTCATTCAAGTTCCAGAAGTTCGACCCCCCCTCTAATTTTTTTCTTTATTTGCATTTTATGGACTTATATTGAATTTGAATGTGTAATTCATGGAATGGGAGGGGTCATCTCATTTTTGGATCTGCAACGAATGAATTCAAGAGATAAGAGAATTAAGGATACCCACCAAGAAGACTAATCCAATCCATAAAGATGTACCAGAAAATACAACATTTTTGTTACTCGACCAACCATCAGGAGACGCAAATACAACGGGTACACTAATAAGTAAGATTGATGAAGTAATAATTAATGCAAAAACAGCCAATTGGAAAGCAATAGTCATGTTTTTAATCCTCCAAGCTATTAACAAAAGAATATACACCATTTAATCCTCTTACCCACTAAAAAATTTTATTTTTAATAAATAAAGGGATTTTATCATGAATCCGTTGATTCGAGATGACTTAGTTCCAATTTATTTTTACCACCTTTATTCTATTCGGACATGAAGTTAAAGGTTCTTTTTGACTTTACAAATGGGTATACTGGATCGTGTAGCTCATTTATTTATATAGACAGATTGATAGACCTATAAAGAAAGTAACACCCTATACTATACCTTTCTCTACATAGTGATCGTATTAACTCATAGGGCTATGTTCTATTTGGCGAAAAAAAAATAAAATAGAAATTATCTTTCGGAGAGATGGCCGAGTGGTTGATGGCTCCGGTCTTGAAAACCGGTATAGTTCATAAAAAATAACTATCGAGGGTTCGAATCCCTCTCTCTCCTTTTGTTGGATGAATATATTTTTTTCTTTATTGGCTTTTTTTACTTCTTAGCATCATAAATAAAGGAGAATGGCTCGGCTGGATAGTATAGCCGAGCCAGAAAAAATTAGATTGAATTGAAAGAAACAAAGAAGACTTTTTAATATGAACCGATTTTTACTTTCCTATTTTAACTACCTCTTTAGTTAAGAGGAGTCATGGAAAGGACAGGTTCAAAATCACG